TGAATCGATCCGATCGCAACTTCGAATATGGAATGAAAGGGGATCCAATAGGAAATGAGACTCTGAATCATAGAACTAGAATGAAATATACGATCAACCAACATCTCTCGAATTTGAAAAAGAGTCAGAAGAAAGGGTCCGACCCTCTTAGTTCTCGAACCGAGAGATCCCTGAATCGGGATCCTAATGCATATAGATACAAATGGACCAATAATTTCCAGGAACATTTGGAACATTTCATTTCTGAGTCGAAGAGCCGTTTTCAATTTCAAGTAGTGTTCGATCGATATCATCATCATCGAGATCGATTACGTATTCATCGATCTCGATATCGATTACGTATTCATGTGAATCGATTACGTATTCATGTGAATCGATTACGTATTCATCTGAATCGATTACGTATTCATCTGAATCGATTACGTATTCATCTGAATCGAGATCGATTACGTATTCATCTGAATCGATTACGTAGTCATCTGAATCGATTACGTAGTCATCTGAATCGATTACGTAGTCATCTGAATCGATTACGTAGTCATCTGAATCGATTACGTAGTCATCTGAATCGATTACGTATGGATCCGACTCAATATTGGATTGATTGGGCCGAGTTTATGGCCAAACTGTCGAAGTCACATCCCTTTTTGACGAAGTCACCTCGTTTCCTTTTGTCGAAGGCATTTTTCTTTTTGTCGAATTCACTTCCCTTTTGGTCGAAGTCACTTCTCTTCTTTTTGTCGAAGTCACTTCTCTTTTTGTCCTTTTTGTCGAAGTCACTTCCTTTTTTCTTTTTGAGTATCGGAAGTACCCCCATTCCTGGGTCTGAGATCCCCATCTATATCTATGAATTGAAAGGGCCGAATGATCAACTCTGCAATCAGTTGTTAGAATCAATAGGTGTTCAAATCGTTCCTTTTACTAAAAGGAAACCCTTCTTATTGGATGATCATGATCCTTCCCCAAAATCGAAATTCTCGATCAATGGAGGCACAATATCACCATTTTTGTTCAATAAGACAAAATGGATGATTGACTCATTCCATACTAGAAAGAATTGCAGGAAAGACTTTGATAACACGGATTCCTATTTCTCAATGATATCCCACGATCGAGACAATTGGCTGAATCCCGTGAAACCATTTCATAGAAGTTCATTGATATCTTCTTTTTCTAAAGCAAATCGACTTCGATTCTTGAATAATCCACATCACTTCTGGTTCTATTGTAACAAAAGATTCCCTTTTTATGTGGAAAAGGCCGGTCTCAAGAATTCTGATCTTACGTATGGACAATTCCTCAATATCTTGTTCATTCGCAACAAAAGATTTTCTTTGTGCGTCGGTACAAAAAACCATGTTTTTTTGGAGCGAGCTACGATTTCACCAATCGAGTCACAGGTATCTAAGATATTCATACCTAACGATTTTCCACAAAGTGGTGATGAAACGTCTAACTTGTACAAATCTTTCTATTTTCCAATTCGATCCGATCCATTCGTTCGTAGAGCTATTTATTCGATCGCAGACATTTCTGGAACACCTCTAACAGAGGGACAAATAGTCCATTTTGAAAGAACGGATTGTCTACCTCTTTCAGATCTGAATCTATCTGATTCAGAAGGGAAGCAGTATCTCAATTTCAATTCAAACATGGGTTTGATTCACACTTCATGTGCTGAGAAATCCAAAAAGAGGAAAAAACGGAGTCTAAAATGGGTTGAGAAACGGCGGATGCATAGAACCCTTCAACGAGAGCGTGCTTTTTCAAATCTCTCAAAAAGGAATCTGTTCCAACGATATATGCCGTGGTTCTTTACTTCGACAGGGTTCAAATATCTAACATTCGCCCTTTTAGATACTTTTTCATTGCTAAGTAGCAGTTACATATCCCTTTTTCAGGATATTCTGGAGACATCATGGTGGATTCTTCAGACAAACTTGTGGGCGATTCTTTCAAAATGGAATCTCAGTGAGATTTCGAGTCCGTGTTTACAGACTCTTCTTCTGTCCGCAGAAATGATTCATCGAAATAATGAGTCACCCCTATGGCTGAGATCATCAAATGCTCGGGAGTACCTCATCCTTGTCCTTCTTCTTGTTGCTGGATATCTCGTTGGTACACATCTTCTCTGTGTTTCCCGAGCCTCTAGTGAGTTACAGACAGATTTCAAAAAGATCCAATCTTTGATGATTCCATCATACATGATTGAGTTGCGAAAACTTCTGGATAGGTATCCTACATCTGAGCGGAATTCTTTCTGGTTAAAGAATCTCTTTCTAGTTGCTCTGGAACAATTAGTCTATTTTCTAGAAGCAATATGGGGTTCTGCTTTTAACATGCTATTGGGTGGCGGTCCCGCTTATGGGTTCAAATCAATACGTTCTAAGAAGAAATTTTGGAATATAAATCTCATCGGTATCATCGATTTTCTAAGGATCATACCAAATCCCATCAATCGAATCACTTTTTCGAGAAATACGAGACATCTAAGTCGTACAAGTAAAGAGATCTATTCATTGATAAGAAAAAACGTGAACGTTGAGGGGATTGATGATCAAATAGAATCCTGGGTCGCGAACAGTGATTTGATTGAGGATGAAGAAAGAGAATTCTTGGTTCAGTTCTCCACCTTAACCTTAACGACAGAAAAAAGGATGGATCAAATGCTATTGAGTCTGACTCATAGTGATGGTTTATCAAAGAATGACTCTAGTTATCAAATGGTTGAACAACTGGGATCAATTTACTTACGATACTTAGTTGACATTCATCAAAAGGATCTAATGAATTATGAGTTCAATAGATCCTGTTTAGCAGAAAGACGGATATTCCTTGCTCATTTTCAGACAATCACTTATTCACAACCCTGGGGCTCGTGTGGGGCTACTCGTTTTCATTTCCCATCTCATGGAAAACCCTTTTCGCTCCGCTTAGCCCTATCCCCCTCTAGGGGTATTTTAGTGATAGGTTCGATAGGAACTGGACGATCCTATTTGGTCAAATCCCTCGCGACAAACTCCTATGTTCCTTTCATTACGGTAGTTCCGAACAAGTTCCTGGATGACAGTCCTTATCGTATGGCTGAGTTCGCTCCTTATGATAGTGACGCTGAGAATGACGATCTTGATAGTGATTATAGTGATGAGAGTGACGCTTTTGATATTGATGAGAGTGACGATAGTGATATTGATGAGAGTGACGATAGCGATAGCGATAGCGATGATGACCTTGATATAGATGATATAGAGCTGCTAAACGAGCTAACTACGGATATGGATAGACTAGACCGATTTAGTATCCCCCTTACATTCGAATTAGCAAAAGCAATGTCTCCTTGCATACTATGGATTCCAAACATTCATGATCTGTCTGTGCACGCGTCGAATGACTTATCCCTCGGTCTATTAGTGAACTCTCTCTCCAGGGATTGTGAAAGAAGCTCCACTAGCAATATCCTTGTTATAGCTTCGACTCATATTCCCCAAAAAGTGGATCCCGCTCTAATAGCTCCGAATAAATTAAATACATGCATTAAGCTACGAAGGCTTCTTATTCCACAACAACGAAAGCACTTTTTCACTCTTTCATATACTAGGGGATTTCACTTGGAAAATAAAATGTCCCATCCTAATGGATTCGGGTCCATAACCATGGGTTCCAGTGTACGAGATCTTGTAGCACTTACCAATGAGGCCCTATCCATTAGTATTGCACAGAAGAAATCCATTATAGACACTGATACAATTCGATCCGCTCTTCATAGACAAACTTGGGATTTGCGAGCCAAGGTAAGACCGGTTCAGGATCATGGGATCCTTTTCTATCAGATAGGAAGGGCTGTTGCACAAAATGTACTTCTAAGTACTGGCCCCATAGATCCTATATCTATCTATATGAAGAAGAGATTCCCTAAGGAAGGGGGTTCTTATTTGTACAACTGGTACTTCCAGCTTGCAACGAGGATGAAGAAATTAACGATACTTCTTTATCTTTTGAGTTGTTCTGCCGGATCGGTCGCTCATGATCTTTGGTCTCTACCCGGACCCGATGAAAAAAATGGGATCACTTCTGATTTGGTTGAGACTGATTCTGCTCTAGTTCGTGGCCTATTAGAAGTATTCGAAGGAGAAGGCGCTCTGGTGGGATCCTCGCGGACAGAAAAAGATGGCAGTCAGTTTGATAATGATCGAGTGACATTGCTTCTTCGGTCCGAACCAAGGAATCCCTTAGATATGCTGCAAAATGGATTTTGTTCTAGCGTTGATCAGAAATTTCTCTATGAAAAAGACGAATCGGAGTTTGAATTGGAAGAAGGGGTTGCATTTGCAGAAGGAGACCTCGACCTGCAACAGATAGAGGAGGATTTCTTGAATCACATAGTTTGGGCTCCTAGAATATGGTACCCCGATCTATTTGGTTGTATCGAAAGGCCCAATGAATTGGGATGTCCCTATTGGGCCAGGTCATTTCGGGGCACGCGGATCATTTCTCATCAAGAGAATGATTCGGAAGAGAATGATTCGGAAGAGAATGATTCGGAGTTCTTGCAGAGTGGAACCATGCAGTACCAGACACGAGATCGATTTTACAAAGACCCAGGCTTTTTTCAAATAAGCCAATATCTTTGGGACCCTGCGAATCCATTCTTTTTCGATGCGCCTGTGTTTTCACGTCGAGAATTCTTTGCAGATCAAGAGATGTCAACGGGGCTTCTTACTTCCCTAACAAGTCCTCCTAAATCTCTGTCTAAAAGCTGGTTCATCAAGAATACGCAAGAAAATCCCTTCGAATTGTTGATTCATCGCCAGAGAAGGCAGAGATGGCTTAGAACCAATAGTTCATTATCTAATGGGTCTTTCCGTTCTAATACTGGGTCTTTCCGTTCTAAGACTCCATCCGAGAGTTATCAGTATTTATCAAATCTGTTCCTATCTAACGGAACGCTATTGGATCAAATGACAAAGACATTGTTGAGAAAGAGATGGCTTTTCCCGGAT